GCTAGCGTAGCTTAACTAAAGCATAACACTGAAGATGTTAAGATGGGCCCTAGAAAGCCCCGCAGGCACAAAAGCTTGGTCCTGACTTTACTATCAGCTTTGGCCAAATTTACACATGCAAGTATCCGCAACCCTGTGAGAATGCCCTACAGTTCCCCTCCCGGGGGACAAGGAGCCGGTATCAGGCACAAACCCCTATCTTAGCCCACGACACCTTGCTTAGCCACACCCTCAAGGGAACTCAGCAGTGATAAACATTAAGCTATAAGTGTAAACTTGACTTAGTTAAGGCCAACAGAGCCGGCAAAACTCGTGCCAGCCGCCGCGGTTACACGAGAGGCTCAAGTTGATAGTCTACGGCGTAAAGAGTGGTTAAGAGAACCCTAACTAAAGCCGAACGTCTTCAAGGCTGTCATACGCACCCGAAGACATGAAGAACCTCTACGAAAGTGGCTTTAAATCTTCTGACCCCACGAAAGCTAGGATACAAACTGGGATTAGATACCCCACTATGCCCAGCCATAAACACAAGTAGTAACCTTACACCTACTACTCGCCCGGGGACTACGAGCATAAGCTTAAAACCCAAAGGACTTGGCGGTGCTTTAGATCCACCTAGAGGAGCCTGTTCTAGAACCGATAACCCCCGTTCAACCTCACCTTTTCTTGTTTACCCCGCCTATATACCGCCGTCGTCAGCCTACCCTGTGAAGAACACATAGTAAGCAAAATTGGCAGAGCCCAAAACGTCAGGTCGAGGTGTAGCGTATGAAAAGGGAAGAAATGGGCTACATTCACTGAACCAGTACACACGGACGATGCTTTGAAACCAAGCATCTGAAGGAGGATTTAGCAGTAAGGAGGAAAATAGAGCGTTCCCCTGAAACCGGCCCTGAAGCGCGCACACACCGCCCGTCACTCTCCCCGAGCTTAACACTAACTATTAAATAAGACACAATAAATGCAAAGGGGAGGCAAGTCGTAACATGGTAAGTGTACCGGAAGGTGCACTTGGAAAAATCAGAGCGTAGCTAAATTAGAATAGCATCTCCCTTACACCGAGAAGATACCCGTGCAAACCGGATCGCACTGACACCCAACAGCTAGCCCTCCCTCCCAAAAATAACAACAAAACATTAATACCCCCTAAGACCCAAACAACTTTTAAACAAACCATTTTTCCCCCTAAGTATGGGCGACAGAAAAGGACCACAGGCGCTATAGAAAAGTACCGCAAGGGAAAGCTGAAAAAGAAGTGAAACAACCCAGTAAAGTACAAAAAAGCAGAGATGAAACCTCGTACCTTTTGCATCATGACCTAGCCAGAAAACATTAAGCGAAATGAATTTTAGTTTAATTCCCCGAAACTAAGTGAGCTACTCCAAGACAGCCTATTATAGGGCACACCCGTCTCTGTGGCAAAAGAGTGGGAAGAGCTTCGAGTAGAGGTGACAGACCTACCGAACTTAGTTATAGCTGGTTGCCTAAGAAATGAATAGAAGTTCAGCCTTTTGGTTTCTTACCTCAGACCTGGCGACGCCCGCCACAGACCACAAGAAGATCAAAAGAGTTAGTCAAAAGGGGTACAGCCCTTCTGAAAAAGACACAACTTTAACAAGCAGGTAAAAGATCAAAAGAATATAAGGCACTATATTAGGGTGGGCCTAAAAGCAGCCATCCCCTCAGAAAGCGTTAAACCTCAAATATTTGCCACCCTCTAATACCGACAAAAACATCTTAAACCTCTTAACCTATTAGGCCTCCCTATGCCCCCATAGGAGAGAATATGCTAACATGAGTAATAAGAAGGCCCCGACCTTCTCCCAGCACCTGTGTACATCAGAACGAACCCCCACTGAAAATTAACGCCCCCAATTAAAGAGAGTATTGATTGATAAACTACTACACCGGAAGACCCCTCAACAATAAGCGTTACCCCCACACAGGAGTGCCCCAGGAAAGACTAAAAGAAAAAGAAGGAACTCGGCAAACACTAGCCTCGCCTGTTTACCAAAAACATCGCCTCTTGAGACTTAAAATTATAAGAGGTCCCGCCTGCCCTGTGACTATATGTTTAACGGCCGCGGTATTTTGACCGTGCGAAGGTAGCGCAATCACTTGTCTTTTAAATGAAGACCTGTATGAATGGCATAACGAGGGCTAAGCTGTCTCCTTTTTCCGGTCAATGAAATTGATCTACCCGTGCAGAAGCGGGTATAATGACATAAGACGAGAAGACCCTATGGAGCTTCAGACACCAGGGCAGACTGTGTTAAAGACCCTTAATTAAAAGATTAAACCAAACAGCCCCTGCCCCCTTGTCTTTGGTTGGGGCGACCGCGGGGTAACAAACAACCCCCACGTGGAACAGGGAAACCCCCCTTAATATGAGGGCCACAGCCCTAATAAGCAGAACATCTGACCATCAAGATCCGGCTTTGCCGATCAACGGACCTAGTTACCCTAGGGATAACAGCGCAATCCTCTTTTAGAGCCCATATCGACAAGAGGGTTTACGACCTCGATGTTGGATCAGGACATCCTAATGGTGCAGCCGCTATTAAGGGTTCGTTTGTTCAACGATTAAAGTCCTACGTGATCTGAGTTCAGACCGGAGAAATCCAGGTCAGTTTCTATCTATGGAGTGTTCTTCTCTAGTACGAAAGGACCGAGAAGAAGAGGCCCCTGCCAAGGCAAGCCTCCCCCCAACCTTAAGAAATCAACTAAAAAAGGTATAGGGGCATACCCGCTCCGCCTAAGAAAAAGGCATGTTAAGGTGGCAGAGCCCGGACAAATGCAAAAGACCTAAGCCCTTTGAACAGAGGTTCAACTCCTCTCCTTAACTATGATTTCAATAATTCTTACCCACATCCTAAACCCCCTAGCATACATCGTCCCCGTACTCCTTGCAGTTGCTTTCCTCACCCTACTAGAACGAAAAGTCTTAGGCTATATGCAACTCCGAAAAGGCCCTAACGTCGTTGGGCCTTACGGCCTCCTCCAACCCATTGCCGACGGTGTTAAATTATTTATTAAAGAGCCAGTCCGACCATCAACCTCCTCCCCAGTATTATTCATTTTGGCCCCCATATTAGCCCTCACCCTCGCCCTAATCCTATGAGCCCCCTTACCCCTCCCCCATCCAGTAACAGACCTAAACCTAAGCATCCTATTTATTCTTGCACTATCTAGCTTGGCGGTATATTCAATTCTAGGCTCAGGCTGAGCCTCAAATTCAAAATACGCCCTAATTGGGGCACTACGAGCTGTAGCCCAAACAATTTCATATGAGGTTAGCCTGGGGCTGATCCTACTAAGTGCAATCATCTTTACCGGGGGCTTTACACTTCAAACCTTCACCACCACCCAAGAAAGTATTTGGCTGTTAGTCCCAGCATGGCCCCTCGCCGCAATATGATACATTTCAACGCTAGCAGAAACAAACCGTGCTCCATTCGACCTAACAGAGGGAGAGTCAGAACTCGTCTCTGGCTTTAATGTAGAATATGCCGGGGGGCCCTTCGCCCTATTTTTTCTAGCAGAATACGCAAACATCTTACTTATGAATACTCTTTCGGCAACCCTATTTCTAGGCGCCTCCCACTTCCCTGCAGCCCCCGAAGTCACCACCATTAACCTCATATTTAAAGCAGCCCTATTATCCGTATTATTCTTATGGGTCCGAGCATCCTACCCCCGATTCCGATATGATCAGCTCATACACCTCATCTGAAAAAACTTCCTGCCCCTAACACTAGCCTTAGTAATTTGACACCTATCGCTACCCATCGCATTCGCAGGCCTTCCCCCTCAACTATAGCCCAGGAGCCGTGCCTGAAGTAAAGGGCCACTTTGATAGAGTGAATAATGGGGGTTAAAGTCCCCCCAGCTCCTTAGAAAGAAGGGACTCGAACCCTACCTGAAGAGATCAAAACTCTTAGTGCTTCCACTACACCACTTCCTAGTAAAGTCAGCTAAATAAGCTTTTGGGCCCATACCCCAAACATGTTGGTTAAACCCCCTCCTTTACTAATGAACCCCTACATTATAGCCATCTTACTTTTTGGCCTAGGCCTAGGAACTACTATCACTTTTGCCAGCTCCCACTGGCTCCTAGCATGAATAGGCCTAGAGATTAATACACTAGCCATCATCCCCTTAATAGCGCAACAACACCACCCACGAGCAATTGAAGCCACCACAAAATACTTTCTTACACAAGCAACAGCAGCAGCCACACTACTATTTGCCAGCATCACTAATGCCTGACTCACAGGACAATGAGACATTCAACAAATAGTACACCCACTGCCCTTAACCATGATCACCCTCGCCCTGGCATTAAAAATTGGGCTCGCCCCCCTACATACCTGACTGCCCGAAGTTCTACAGGGACTTGACCTCACAACCGGCCTGATCTTATCAACCTGACAAAAAATCGCCCCCTTCGTCCTACTTCTACAAATCTCCAAAACAGACCAAACAATACTTGTAGTACTGGCCCTTGCCTCTACGCTAGTGGGCGGGTGAGGGGGGCTAAACCAGACACAACTACGAAAAATTTTGGCATACTCCTCCATCGCGCATCTTGGATGAATAATGCTAATTATTCAATTTGCCCCCTCATTAACTCTTCTCGCCCTCATCTTATACTTTGTAATAACATTCTCAGCCTTCCTAACATTTAAAATTAATAACGCCACAACGATTAACACACTAGCAACTTCGTGAGCCAAAGCCCCCTTAATCACTGCCACGACCCCCATAATTTTACTCTCACTAGGGGGCCTTCCGCCCCTTACAGGATTCATGCCCAAATGATTAATCCTGCAAGAAATGACCAAACAAGACCTTGCCTTAACAGCCACAATCGCAGCCCTCACTGCCTTACTCAGCCTCTACTTTTACCTCCGCCTCTCATATGCCATGACCCTTACCATGTCCCCAAACAACCTAACAGGCACAACCCCTTGACGACTAACCTCCAAACAACTCTCCCTCCCCCTAGCCACATCAGTTATAATAACCGCCACCCTTCTTCCTTTAACCCCCGCAGTAACAACCCTCCTCACGCTGTAAGAGGCTTAGGATAACACTAGACCAAGGGCCTTCAAAGCCCTAAGCGGGAGTGAAAATCTCCCAGCCTCTGAAGCTAAGACTTGCGGGACACTAACCCGCATCTTCTGCATGCAAAACAGACACTTTAATTAAGCTAAAGCCTTACTAGACAGGAAGGCCTCGATCCTACAAACTCTTAGTTAACAGCTAAGCGCTCTAACCAGCGAGCATCCGTCTACCTTTCCCCCGCCCTGCAGGGCTAAAAGGCGGGGGAAAGCCCCGGCAGGCTCTCACCTGCTACTTAAGATTTGCAATCTAATATGTCTTACACCTCAGGGCTTGGTAAAAAGAGGACTTAAACCTCTGTGCATGGGGCTACAATCCACCGCCTAAACACTCGGCCATCTTACCTGTGGCAATCACACGCTGATTTTTCTCAACTAACCATAAAGACATCGGCACCCTTTATCTTGTATTCGGTGCCTGAGCGGGAATAGTGGGCACAGCTTTAAGCCTGTTAATCCGAGCCGAACTAAGCCAACCTGGCGCCCTTTTAGGCGATGACCAAATTTATAACGTCATCGTAACGGCCCACGCCTTTGTGATAATTTTCTTTATAGTAATACCAATTATAATCGGCGGTTTTGGAAACTGACTGATCCCGCTAATGATTGGCGCCCCTGACATGGCCTTCCCCCGAATAAACAACATGAGCTTTTGACTTCTTCCCCCTTCTTTCCTGCTCCTCCTAGCCTCCTCTGGCGTAGAAGCAGGGGCCGGCACAGGCTGAACCGTTTACCCTCCCCTGGCAGGAAACCTCGCCCACGCAGGAGCTTCTGTAGACCTAACAATTTTCTCCCTCCACTTAGCAGGGGTGTCATCAATTCTTGGGGCCATTAACTTCATTACCACAATTATTAACATGAAACCTCCAGCGATTTCTCAGTACCAAACGCCCCTGTTTGTATGAGCTGTCCTAATTACCGCTGTTCTCCTACTCCTGTCCCTCCCAGTCCTTGCAGCCGGAATTACAATACTGCTCACAGACCGAAACCTGAATACAACTTTCTTCGACCCTGCAGGTGGCGGAGACCCCATCCTATACCAACATCTTTTCTGATTCTTCGGGCACCCCGAAGTATACATTCTTATTCTACCCGGCTTCGGGATGATCTCCCACATCGTTGCATACTACGCAGGAAAAAAAGAACCTTTCGGGTATATGGGCATGGTATGGGCCATGATGGCCATCGGCCTCCTAGGCTTTATTGTGTGAGCACATCATATGTTTACTGTTGGGATGGACGTAGACACTCGAGCATACTTTACCTCCGCCACAATAATTATCGCGATTCCTACCGGAGTAAAAGTGTTCAGCTGACTCGCCACACTGCATGGCGGGGCCATCAAATGAGAAACTCCGCTCTTATGATCCCTTGGGTTCATCTTCCTATTTACTGTAGGAGGACTAACGGGCATTGTCCTGGCCAACTCCTCCTTAGATATTATACTCCACGATACCTACTATGTTGTTGCCCACTTCCACTACGTCCTATCTATAGGAGCAGTGTTTGCCATCATGGCCGGATTCGTTCACTGATTCCCCCTTCTATCAGGGTACACCCTCCACAGCACATGATCAAAAATTCACTTTGGGGTTATGTTCCTCGGAGTAAACTTAACATTCTTCCCCCAGCACTTCCTAGGCCTTGCAGGAATGCCACGACGATACTCAGACTACCCCGACGCCTACACCCTCTGAAACACAGTGTCTTCCCTAGGGTCCCTAATTTCCTTAACAGCCGTAATTATATTCCTATTTATTCTTTGAGAGGCTTTCGCTGCTAAACGAGAGGTGCTCTCCGTGGAGCTCACTGCAACAAACGTTGAATGACTACACGGCTGCCCTCCGCCCTACCACACATTTGAAGAGCCTGCCTTCGTTCAAGTTCAATCAGCCCACTAACGAGAAAGGGAGGAGTCGAACCCCCATAAACTGGTTTCAAGCCAGACACATAACCGCTCTGTCACTTTCTTCATAAGATACTAGTATAGTTGAAAATACACTGCTTTGTCAGGGCAGAGTCGTGGGTTAGACCCCCGCGTGTCTTAAACTTAATGGCACATCCCTCACAACTAGGATTTCAAGATGCAGCTTCCCCCGTAATAGAAGAACTCCTTCATTTTCACGACCACGCCCTAATAATTGTGTTCCTTATCAGCACACTAGTACTTTACATTATTGTAGCTATGGTCTCAACCAAACTCACCAATAAAAATATTCTAGACTCACAAGAAATTGAAATTATCTGAACCATTTTGCCGGCCATCATCCTAATTCTCATCGCTCTCCCCTCCCTTCGAATTCTGTACCTAATAGATGAAATTAATGACCCCCACCTAACAATCAAAGCAATGGGCCACCAATGATACTGAAGCTACGAGTACACAGACTATGAAGACCTAGGCTTTGACTCATATATGGTCCCCACACAAGACCTAGCCCCTGGCCAATTTCGGCTCCTGGAAGCAGACCACCGAATGGTCGTCCCAGTTGAATCCCCCGTCCGAGTGCTGGTCTCAGCCGAAGATGTCCTACACTCATGGGCCGTTCCCGCCCTCGGAGTTAAAATAGACGCAGTTCCCGGGCGCCTAAACCAAACAGCATTTATTGCCTCCCGCCCAGGCGTATTTTACGGCCAATGCTCAGAGATCTGCGGTGCCAACCACAGCTTTATGCCCATCGTARTAGAAGCAGTTCCTTTAAAACACTTCGAGAACTGATCATCACTAATACTTGAAGATGCCTCGCTGAGAAGCTAATCGGGCCATAGCGTTAGCCTTTTAAGCTAAAGATTGGTGCCTCCCAACCACCCTCAGCGACATGCCCCAACTTAACCCCGCACCCTGATTTGCCATCCTAGTATTTTCATGACTAATTTTTCTAACCGTTATCCCCCCAAAAGTTTTGGCCCACTCCTTCCCCAACGAACCCACACCACAAAGCACACAAAAACCTAAAACAGAATCTTGAAACTGACCATGACACTAAGCTTCTTCGACCAATTTATAAGCCCCACTTACTTAGGAATCCCATTAATTGCTGTTGCTCTAGCAATCCCGGGACTTTTGCTCCCAACTCCCTCTGCCCGATGACTTAACAACCGCCTATTAACACTACAAGCCTGGTTCATTAACCGATTTACATCACAACTCCTTTTGCCCCTAAACCCGGGAGGCCACAAATGAGCAACAATCCTTACCTCCCTTATACTCTTCCTCATCTCCCTAAACATGTTAGGCCTTCTCCCGTACACTTTTACACCAACAACACAACTGTCCATAAACATAGGACTTGCCGTACCCCTATGACTAGCAACCGTGCTAATCGGCATGCGAAACCAACCAACCATTGCACTAGGCCACCTCCTGCCAGAAGGCACCCCAACCCCCCTCATCCCCGTACTAATTATTATCGAAACAATCAGCCTGTTCATTCGCCCCCTCGCCCTAGGAGTCCGACTCACAGCCAATCTCACGGCGGGCCACCTTCTTATTCAACTAATCGCCACCGCCGCATTCGTCCTACTGCCTTTAATACCAACTGTTGCCATTCTCACAGGAACGCTCTTATTTTTGCTAACCATCCTAGAAGTAGCCGTGGCTATAATTCAGGCATACGTATTTGTCCTACTACTAAGCCTCTATCTACAAGAAAACGTTTAATGGCCCACCAAGCACACGCATACCACATAGTAGACCCCAGCCCTTGGCCCCTCACAGGTGCAGTAGCCGCCCTGCTAATGACCTCCGGCCTTGCCATCTGATTCCACTTCAACTCCACCTCCCTAATAACAATCGGCTTAATTCTTCTTCTCCTCACTATATATCAATGATGACGAGACATTGTCCGAGAAGGAACCTTTCAAGGACACCACACGCCCCCCGTACAAAAAGGCCTCCGATACGGAATAATCCTGTTTATTACATCAGAAGTTTTCTTCTTCCTGGGCTTTTTCTGAGCCTTTTACCACGCAAGCCTCGCCCCAACCCCTGAGCTAGGAGGCTGCTGACCCCCAACAGGCATTACCCCTCTTGACCCATTTGAAGTCCCGCTCCTTAACACAGCAGTCCTGCTAGCATCCGGTGTCACAGTAACATGGGCTCACCACAGCATCATAGAAGGGGAACGAAAACAAACCATCCACTCACTAACCCTGACAATCCTACTAGGCTTCTACTTCACTTTCTTACAAGCAATAGAGTATTACGAAGCCCCCTTTACAATCGCTGATGGTGTGTATGGCTCCACATTCTTCGTAGCCACAGGATTCCACGGACTACACGTCATTGTCGGCACCACCTTCCTAGCTGTCTGCCTGCTCCGACAGATCCAATACCATTTTACATCCGAACACCACTTCGGATTCGAAGCAGCAGCATGATACTGACACTTCGTAGACGTAGTATGACTATTCCTCTACATCTCTATTTATTGATGAGGCTCATAATCTTTCTAGTATTAAAGTAAGTATAAGTGACTTCCAATCACCCGGTCTTGGTTAAAGCCCAAGGAAAGATAATGAATTTAGTTACCACCGTAATTACCATTGCTGTTGCCCTTTCTTCTATTCTAGCTGTCGTATCCTTTTGGCTGCCCATGATGACCCCCGACCAGGAAAAGCTCTCCCCCTACGAATGCGGCTTCGACCCCTTAGGGTCAGCCCGGCTACCTTTTTCCCTACGATTTTTTCTCGTAGCAATCTTATTCCTACTTTTTGACCTAGAAATCGCACTACTCCTTCCCCTCCCATGAGGGGATCAACTCCCAGCCCCCACCCTTACCTTCTCCTGAGCAGCCCTAGTACTCCTACTACTGACACTAGGCCTAATCTACGAATGAATTCAAGGAGGCCTAGAATGAGCTGAATAGGTAATTATTTTAATTAAAATATTTGATTTCGGCTCAAAAGCTCGTGGTTAGAGTCCACAATTACCTAATGACCCCCGTACACTTTACCTTCTCAACAGCCTTCTTACTGGGACTAGCAGGCCTTGCATTTCACCGAATGCACCTCCTATCCGCCCTCCTCTGCTTAGAAGGAATAATACTTTCCCTATTCCTCGCCCTCTCCCTCTGAACCCTCGAGCTAAACACTACAAGCTTCTCCTCTTCTCCCATACTATTACTGGCCTTCTCTGCCTGTGAAGCAAGTGCAGGACTAGCCCTACTAGTCGCCACCGCCCGCACTCACGGCACCGACCGACTGCAAAGCCTAAACCTCCTACAATGCTAAAAATTCTAATCCCTACAATTATGCTAGTCCCTACCGCCTGACTGACCCCCGCCAAATGACTTTGGCCGACAGCTTTAGGACAAAGCCTGATAATTGCACTAGCTAGCTTGACCTGGCTCGTAAGCACTTCCGAGACTGGCTGATCCTCACTAAACTATTTTATGGCAACCGACCCTCTATCAACCCCCCTGCTAGTTCTTACTTGCTGGCTTCTTCCACTAATAATTCTAGCAAGCCAAAACCACACAGCCCCCGAGCCCATCAATCGCCAGCGAATATACATCACCCTATTAACCTCTTTACAAATCTTCCTCATTATAGCATTCTCTGCCACAGAGGTAATTCTATTCTACATCATATTTGAAGCCACCCTAATTCCCACCTTAATTATTATTACTCGGTGGGGTAATCAGGCCGAGCGCCTAAACGCGGGCACCTACTTCCTCTTCTACACCTTGGCCGGGTCTCTCCCCCTCTTAGTGGCCCTTCTCCTTCTACAAAACGCCACAGGCACCCTATCCCTCCTGACACTTCAATACGCCCCCGCCTTCCCAATAATTTCAACAGCTGACAAGCTTTGGTGAGCGGGCTGCTTGCTGGCCTTTCTAGTAAAAATGCCGTTATATGGCGTCCACTTATGACTTCCTAAAGCCCACGTTGAGGCCCCAATCGCCGGCTCAATAGTTCTAGCGGCCGTCCTACTAAAACTAGGAGGCTATGGAATGATACGAATAATAATTATACTAGAGCCCCTGACCAAGGAATTAAGCTACCCCTTCATTATCCTAGCTCTTTGAGGAGTAATCATGACCGGCTCAATTTGTTTACGACAAACAGACCTAAAATCCCTAATCGCCTACTCCTCAGTAGGCCACATAGGCCTGGTCGCAGGGGGCATCCTCATCCAAACACCCTGAGGATTTACAGGAGCCCTTATCCTGATAATCGCACATGGTTTGACGTCCTCCGCCTTATTTTGTTTGGCGAACACAAACTATGAACGAACACACAGCCGAACCATACTACTAGCACGCGGCCTGCAAATTGTCCTCCCCCTAATAACCGCATGATGGTTCATTGCCAGCCTAGCCAACCTAGCACTCCCCCCGCTACCAAACCTCATAGGGGAGCTAATAATTATCACCTCCCTATTTAGCTGATCCTGATGAACAATTGCACTTACCGGAGCGGGGACTCTTATTACTGCCGGCTACTCCTTATACATGTTCTTAATAACACAACGAGGCCCACTTCCCGCACATATTATCTCTTTAGCCCCTTCACACACACGAGAGCACTTGCTCCTAGCCCTCCACCTACTCCCCCTAATACTACTTATCCTAAAACCAGAACTCATCTGAGGATGAACGACCTGTAGACATAGTTTAACAAAAACATTAGATTGTGATTCTAAAAACAGGGGTTAAAACCCCCTTGTCCACCGAGAGAGGCTCGCTAGCAACGAAGACTGCTAATCCTCGTCCCCTCGGTTGGACTCCGGAGCTCACTCGTTTAAACCTACGCTCCTAAAGGATAACAGCTCATCCGTTGGTCTTAGGAACCAAAAACTCTTGGTGCAAATCCAAGTAGCAGCTATGCACCCTACACCTTTAATAATAACAACGAGCCTAATCATCATCTTCGCCCTGCTCCTGTACCCTGTCCTGACAACCTTTTCCCCCGCCCCTAAAGAAGACACCTGGGCCCTAACCCAAGTAAAAACCGCCGTAAAACTCGCATTTTTCGTCAGCCTCCTGCCCCTGGCCCTATTCCTCTCTGAGGGTGCAGAAACAGTAATCACCAACTGAACCTGAATAAACACATATACATTTAACATTAACATTAGCTTAAAGTTCGACTACTACGCGCTCATTTTTATTCCCGTGGCCCTTTATGTCACCTGGTCCATCCTAGAATTCGCCTCTTGATATATACACGCTGACCCCTACATAAACCGGTTTTTCAAATACCTCTTAACCTTCCTGATTGCAATAATTATTCTCGTCACAGCCAACAATATATTTCAACTTTTTATCGGATGAGAAGGCGTAGGCATTATATCCTTCCTACTAATCGGCTGATGATACGGCCGGGCAGATGCAAACACCGCCGCCCTTCAGGCAGTAATCTATAACCGCGTAGGAGACATCGGCCTAATCTTTACCATAGCATGAATAGCAACAAACCTTAACTCCTGAGAAATACAACAAATCTTTTCAACCGCTAAAGAATATGAACTTACCCTCCCCCTACTAGGGCTGATCATTGCCGCAACAGGCAAATCCGCCCAATTTGGACTTCACCCGTGACTGCCCTCTGCTATAGAGGGCCCTACGCCGGTCTCTGCCCTACTGCACTCAAGCACAATGGTTGTCGCAGGCATTTTCCTGTTAATCCGTATGAGCCCTCTTATAGAAAATAACCCGACCTCCCTTACCATTTGCCTATGCCTCGGCGCCCTAACAACTTTATTTACAGCCACCTGCGCCTTAACCCAAAACGACATCAAAAAAATCGTTGCATTCTCAACATCTAGCCAGCTAGGACTAATAATAGTTACAATTGGACTAGGCCAACCCCAGCTCGCTTTCTTGCACATCTGCACTCACGCATTCTTCAAGGCCATACTATTCCTCTGCTCCGGCTCAATCATCCACAGCTTAAACGACGAGCAAGACATCCGAAAAATAGGAGGAATACACCACCTAACCCCCTTTACCTCGTCTTGCCTAACAATTGGGAGCCTCGCCCTAACCGGCACTCCCTTCCTTGCCGGGTTTTTCTCCAAAGATGCTATCATTGAAGCCCTAAATACATCCTACCTAAACGCCTGAGCCCTGGCTCTAACCCTCCTAGCAACCTCCTTCACTGCCGTTTATAGCCTACGAGTCGTATTTTTCGTCTCTATGGGCCACCCTCGGTTTAACGCCCTCTCCCCCATTAACGAAAACAACCCAGCAGTCATCAACCCAATTAAGCGACTGGCCTGGGGAAGCATTATCGCAGGGTTGCTAATTACATCAAACATCCTCCCACCCAAAACCCCCATTATAACAATGCCCCCTCTGCTCAAGCTAGCTGCACTATTAGTAACTATTATTGGCCTATTAACAGCCCTAGAGCTAGCCTCCCTCACAAACAAACAATTTAAACCGACCCCTTCATTGGCCCCCCACCACTTCTCCAACATACTCGGCTTCTTCCCGAACATCATCCACCGACTCCCTCCAAAAATCAACCTTCTACTAGGCCAACATATCGCCAGCCAGATAGTGGACCAAACATGACTCGAGAAATCAGGACCAAAATCGGTTTATTCCACAAACCTCCCCCTAATTACTACAACCAGCAATGCACAACGAGGAATAGTAAAAACATTTCTTACCCTATTCTTTCTAACATTTATACTAGCAATACTAGTTATTACAAGCTAAACAGCCCGAAGAGCCCCTCGACTAAGCCCCCGCGATAACTCCAATACAACAAATAAGGTCAAAAGAAGAACTCACGCACTTACCACTAACATCCACCCCCCTGCAGAGTATATTAATGCAACCCCCGCCATGTCCCCTCGGAAAACAGAAAACTCCACAAGCTCGTCCGCCGTCACCCAAGACCCCCCATACCACCCCCCTCAAAAAAAGCTAGCCCCTAATAATACCCCCACAAAATATAGCCCTGCATTCAATGCTACAGGGCGACTGCCCAAAGTCTCAGGGTAGGGCTCAGCAGCTAAAGCTGCAGAATAAGCAAACACTACTAACATTCCCCCCAGATAAATTAAAAACAAAACTAACGACAAGAAAGGGGCACCGTGCCCCACCAACATACCACAGCCCATCCCAGAAACAACAACCAGCCCCAGCGCTCCAAAGTAAGGAGAAGGATTTGAAGCAACCACAATTAACCCTATAATTAAGCCAAACATAAATATACACATCATATAAGTCATAATTTCTGCCAGGATTTTAACCAGGACTAATGGCTTGAAAAACCACCGTTGTTATTCAACTACAAAAACATTAATGGCCAACCTACGAAAAACCCACCCCCTACTAAAAATCGCAAACGACGCACTAGTGGACCTCCCCGCCCCATCAAACATCTCCGCATGATGAAACTTTGGCTCCCTCTTAGGACTCTGCCTAGGGGCCCAACTTGTTACCGGAATCTTTCTAGCTATACACTACACAGCCGACATCGCAACCGCCTTCTCATCAGTCGCCCACATTTGCCGAGACGTAAACTTCGGATGGTTAATCCGAAACATACACGCCAATGGGGCCTCCTTCTTTTTTATCTGCATCTACCTCCACGTTGGACGAGGCCTTTACTACGGCTCGTACCTTTATAAAGAAACATGAAACATCGGGGTAGTTTTACTACTGCTAGTAATAATAACCGCCTTTGTCGGCTATGTTCTGCCCTGAGGACAAATATCCTTCTGAGGAGCCACAGTCATTACTAACCTCCTCTCCGCCGTGCCTTATGTGGGCAACACCCTTGTGCAATGAATCTGAGGGGGCTTTTCAGTAGATAATGCAACCCTAACCCGCTTCTTTGCCTTCCACTTCCTTCTTCCCTTCATCATCGCAGCTGTCACTATCCTTCACCTTCTTTTCCTACACGAAACTGGCTCCAACAACCCAGCGGGCCTAAACTCCGACGCCGATAAAATCCCATTCCACCCATACTTCTCATATAAAGACCTGCTAGGCTTTGCTATCATGCTCTTAGCACTAACATCCCTTGCCCTCTTTACCCCTAACTACCTGGGAGACCCAGACAACTTTACCCCAGCAAACCCCCTCGTCACTCCCCCACACATTAAGCCCGAATGATACTTCCTATTTGCCTACGCCATCCTCCGGTCAATTCCTAATAAACTAGGGGGCGTACTAGCACTGCTCGCATCCATCCTAGTCCTTATACTAGTGCCCTTCCTGCACACATCAAAACAACGCAGCCTCACATTCCGCCCAATTTCCCAATTCATTTTCTGAGCCCTAGTCGCAAACGTATTAATCCTAACATGAATTGGAGGCATGCCCGTCGAACACCCTTACATTATTATTGGGCAAATCGCATCCGTCCTTTACTTCTCTATCTTTCTAGTGCTATTCCCGATAGCAGGCTGAATAGAGAATAAACTACTTGCATTAAATTGCAATAGTAGCTCAGCGTTAGAGCGCCGGTCTTGTAAACCGGACGCCGGAGGTTAAAATCCTCCCTACTGCCTCAAAGAAGGGAGATTTTAACTCCCACCACTAGCTCCCAAAGCTAGAATTCTAAATTAAACTATTCTTTGTAGTACATATATGTATTTACCCCATATATTTATATCAACCATATTAATAATGCTTTAGGACATATAATATGTATAATCACCATACATAGGCTTTGACCATTCATTCATCAACAACTCAAATAAGACTTACACAATACATAATAATGAATACTTAACACGTATTGCATACTAATAGATATTACCCAAGTAATTAACCACATGCAGAGTTAAGACCTAACACAAGATGAAATGACCCATATATACCAGGAATCCAAATCCCGTTAAGAAGAGAATCCGATGCAGACAAGAATAACATTCGAGTTGAAGCGGAGCGATCACGGTTATTGATGGTCAGGGACAGTAATTGTGGGGGTTTCACCTAGTGAACTATTCCTGGCATTTGGTTCCTACTTCAGGGCCATTGATTGATAATCGTTCCACATACTTTCATCGACGCTTGCATAAGTTGTTGGTGGAGTACACACGGTGCGTTAGCCACATGCCTAGCGTTCTTTCTAATGGGCTAGGTTATTTTTTTTATCCTCCTTTCACTTGGCATTTCACAGTGCAGCGCTAAGGCTAGTTGACAAGGGTGTACATTTCCTTGCAAGGCGCGCGCAATGTTCATGGTGGAAAGGTTTTCATAAAAGAATTGCATAACTGATGTCAAGAGCATAAATAGTAATTGTTTCTCCTAACAKCCCTAAGATATCCCCCCCTCGGCTTTTGCGCGTTAAACCCCCCTACCCCCCTAAACTCGAAAACTGTTATTTAATCCTGTAAACCCCCCGGAAACAGGAAAGCCTCGAGTGGAGGTTTGCACCCATCCTACGTGCATCTATTTACATTATTATAATAATGTGATT